TTGGTATTTTTTGAACTTTTTTTGATGCTGCTTTAGTTCCTGTTCATGATCTAGGTGAAACTTGATCTCCTATAGGTATGGTTTTGGTGAATCCTTTTGGTGTTCCTCTTTTAAATACTATTATTTTATTAAGTAGTGGTGTAACTGTTACTTGAGCTCATTATAGTTTATTGAGTAATAAAGATTGTTTTTTAAGTTTAATTTTAACTGTTTTTTTGGCTATTCTTTTTACTGCTATTCAGGGTATGGAATATAAAGAAGCTAGATTTTCTATATCTGATGGTGTTTTTGGTAGTATTTTTTATCTGTCCACTGGTTTTCATGGTTTACATGTTTTATTTGGTGGTCTTTTTTTGTTTTTTAATCTTTTACGTTTAATACGTTTACATTTTAATTATAATCATCATTTAGGTTTAGAGTTTGCTATTATTTATTGGCATTTTGTAGATGTTGTTTGGTTATTTTTATTTGTTTTTGTTTATTGATGGTCTTATTTAAGAATTATTTTAAATTAGAATTTTTGATTGTTGATCAAAAGGTTAATTTCTTAGTTTAAATTTTTTGTCATTTTAGTTTAAATATAGAATTTTTATTTTGTAAATAAGAGGTATAGGTGACTATTTTTTCTTTAATATTTATATTTATGTTTTTTTTTTTTGATTATTTGTATTTTTTTTTTTTTCTTTTATTTTGATTATTCTACAGTTATTTAAATTATTCTTGATGTGGTTTTTTTTTTGTTTTTGATTCTTACACTTTTATTCTTTTAAGAACTATATCAATTTTTATTTTAGGTTTAGTTTTTTTTAGTGAATTAAATACTAATATTATTTTTCTTTCTCAAATTTTGGTGTTAATTAGTGTATTTTTTTTTTTTTCTTTTAATTTGATTTTTTTGTATATTTTTTTTGAAATTTCTATATTTCCTATTATAATTATAATTATTGGTTATGGTTCTCAGATTGAAAAAATTAATTCTTCTTATTATTTAATATTTTATGCTTCTTTTTGTTCTTTTCCTTTTTTATTTGTTTATTTTAATTTTTTTAATTCTTTTAATTTAGTTTATTTTGATGCTATGTTTTCTTGAGAAATTGTTTTTTTTTTGACTTTAGGTTTTATAATGAAGTTTCCTGTTTATTTTTTACACTTATGATTACCTAAAGCTCATGTAGAAGCTCCTACAAGTGCAAGTATACTTTTAGCTGGTTTATTATTAAAACTTGGCACTTCTGGTTTTTTACGGATTATAAAAAGTTTGTCTTTTATTCATTTAAATTTTTGATTTATTATTGCTTTTTTGGGTATATTATTAGGTTCTTTAGCTTGTATTTTTCAAAGTGATTCCAAATCTTTGGCTGCTTATTCTTCTATTACTCATATAGGATTTTTACTTTTATGTTTATTATTAATTTCTATAGAAGGTAAAATTTCTAGATTAATTATTATATTATCTCATGGTTTTACTTCTACTTTAATATTTTATTTTATTGGTGAATTATATCATGTAAGGGGAAGACGTATAATTTATTATATAAATAGTGTTTTTAATGTTGGCTTAATTGTTGGTATTATAATAACTTTAGTTTTTCTTAGTAATGCTGGTGTTCCGCCATCATTAAGTTTTTTTGCTGAATTTATTGCTATTTCTTTTAGTTTAAATTTTTTTAATTTTATTATTATTTTTTTATTTTTATATTTTTTTTTGGCTTTTTATTATTCTATTTATTTTATTACTAATTTTTTAATAGGTAAATTTTATATAAATGTTTCTTATTGAGGTAGTTTATATTCTTTTTTTATAATTTTTATAATATTTAATGTTTTTTGAATTAGAATTTTTTTTTAG